CACGAATTTGGAGTATCCTATTTTCACGCAACTCACGGGGTTCGAGAAAGACTCGATATTTCACGATCAGAGGTGTAGTGCTATTTGTAGTAATGGTCCTTATATACAGGATGAGCGGTCGGAATATGATCGCCAGAAAAAATCTCTATTTGACAGGGATTCTTCCTATACCACTGAATCCCATTGGACACAGAAATGATACATTGGAAGAATCTTTTGGATTTTCCAATATCAATAGGTTGATTCTTCCGCTCCTCTATCTTCCAAACGGAAAAAAGATCCCTGGGAGCTCTTTCTTGGATCCGAAAGAGAGTACTTGGGCTCTCCCAATAACTAAAAAGTTGATCATGCCCGAATCTAGCTGGGGTTCGCGGTGGTGGAGAAGCTGGATCGGAAAAAAGAGGGATTCCAGTTGTAAAATAGGTCATGAAACTGTTTGTGGGATTCGGATCTCATTCAAAGAGAAAAATAGCAAATATCTAGAGTTTCTTGAGCATTCAGAATATCCAAAATTGATCAATCAAAGAGATATTCAACAACTCAAAGAAGAATCGATTCTTTGGCATCCCTCTTCTTGCTTGGAAGGAACAGAGGAAGAAATCAAAGAATTTCTTGGAAATTCTACAAGATCCCTTCGTTCTTTTTTCTCTGACCGATGGTCAGAACTTTATTTGAGTTCGAATCCTACTGAGAGGTTCACTAGAGATCAGAAATTGTTGAAGAAAGAACAAGACCTTTCTTTTGTTCCCTACAGGCGATCGGAAATTAAAGAAATAGTGAATCTATTCAAGATCCTTACGTATTTACAAAAGACCGTCTCAATTTATCCTATTTCAATAAATGCGGAATGTGAGAGGGTTCCGAAGGATGAACTGGATGTGGACAGTTCCAAAAAGATTTCATTTTTCAAAAAAAATCCAATTTTGGATTTATTGAACCTATTCCATGACCGGAGCAGGGGGGGATACACCTTAGATCGCTATTTTGAATCAGAAGAGCGATTTGAAGAAAGGGTCGATCTATTCACTCTATCAATAACCGAGCCAGGTCTGGTGTATCATAAGGGATTTTTCTTTTCTATTGATTCATACGGATTGGATCAAAAAAAATCCTTGAGTGAGGTATTCGACTCCAGGGATGAGTCGAAAAAGAAATCTTTATTGGTTCTACCTCCTCTTTTTTATGAAGAGAATGAATCTCTTTTTGGAAGGATCAGAAAAAAACGGGTCCGGATCTCCTGTCGGAATGATTTGGAAGATACAAAACCAAAAAAAGTGGTATTTGCTATCAACAACATAATGGGGACAGTCAATCAATATAGATTGATCCGAAATCTGATTCACATCCAAGAGAACACCCAAGGGTACATAAGAAAGGTATTGGATCGATTCTTTTTAATGAATAGATCCGCTCGCAACTTCGAGTCTGGAATTCCAAGAGCTCAAATAGGAAACGATACTCTGAGTCATAGAACTCTAATGAAATATACGGTCAACCGATATTTATCGAGTTTGAAAAAATGTAAGAAGAAAAGCTTCGATCCTCTTCTTTTTATCGAGAGATCCATGAATTGGGATCCTGCGGCATATAGATACAAACGGTCCAAGGGGGGCAATAATTTCCAGGAACATTTGGAACATTTCGTTTCTGAGCAGAAGAACCTTTTTCAAGTGCATAAGATCCGGTTTCAAGCAGTGTTCGATCGATTCCATCAATCTCAATATTCGATTGATTGGTCCGTGTTTATTGATAAAAAAAATTTGCCTAAGGCACCTCGTTTCTTTTTGTTCGTATTAGTACGTTCTTTTTTGTACAAGTCGCTTTCTGTCTTGTTGTCGAAGTTACCTTTACCTCTCGTGTTGTCGAAGTTACCTTTACATCTCGTGTTATCGAAGTTACTGCCCTTTGTGAGTTGCGGGAATATCCCCATTCACTTGTTGTCGAAGTTACCTTTACATCTCGTGTTATCGAAGTTACTGCCCTTTGTCTTTGTGAGTTGCGGGAATATCCCCATTCATAGGTCCGAGATCCGTATCTATGAATTGAAGGGTCCGACTGATCAACTCTGGAATCGGTTGTTAGAATCAACAGGTCTTCAAATCGTTCATTTGAAAAAATTGAAACCCTTCTTATTGGATGATCATGAGACTTCCCAAAAATCCAAAATTGTAGGAACAATTGATAATATGGATATGGATTCCTATTTATCAATTCTATTCGACGATCAAGAAAATTGGCTGAATCCCGTGAAAGCATTTAATAGAAGTTCATTGATATCTGCTTTTTATAAAGCAAATAGACTTCGATTCTTGAATAACCCACATCGGTTCTCCTTCTATTGTAACAAAATATTCCCTTTTGTTGTCGAAAAGTCTAGTTTCAATAATTATGATTTTTTGTATGCACAATTCCTCAAGAGTTTCTTCATCGGCAAGAAAAAAGTTTCGTTGTGCGGCGGTAAAAAAAAAACTCCTTTTGGGGAGGGAGTGACTCTTTTACCAATCGAGTCAGAGATATCTAAGATACTCATACCTGACGATTTTCCACAAAGTGGTGACGAAAGGTATAACTTGTGCAAATCTTTCCATTTATCAACTCGATCCGGTCCATTAGTTGATAGAGCCCTTTACTCGATCGCCGACATTTCTGAAACACCTCTAACAGAGGGACAAATGGTCAATTTGGAAAGAACATATTGTCAACCTCTTTCAGATATTCATTTATCTGATTCAGAAAGGAAGAACTTGCATCAAGATCCCAATTTCAATTCAAAAATGGGTTTGATTCACACCCCATATTCTGAAAAAGATTTACCGTGCGAAAAGAGGAAAAAACGCAATCTAGGTCTAAATCTAAACAAATGCGTTGAGAAAGGGCAGATGTTTCGAACTCTTCTCTCGAAGATGTATCGAACCCTTCTCTCAAAATGGAATCTCTTCCAAACATATATGCCATGGTTCTTTACTTCGACAGGGTCGAAATATCTAACTTTGCTATTTTTAGATCTTTTTTCAGACCTATTGCCGATACTCAGTCTAGGTATCCGTCAAAATTGTGTATCCCTTTTTGATCATATTATGGGTGATATTAGGGATGATATTAGGCAGGGGATCATTAGACCGTGGCAAAATGTTCAGGAAAAATGGGTTCTTCCACAAAGGAATCGGGTAAGGGAGATTTCGAGGATGTGTTTACGCAATCTTACTCTGTCTGCAGAAAGCATTCGTCGAAATACTGAGTCACCATTGATATTTACACATGCCCATCTGAGATCACCCAATGTTCTGGAGTTCCTCTATGCAACACTTTTCGTTCTTATTGTTGCTGGATATCTCATTTGTACATATCTTTCCCGTCTTTCAAAAGACTATGTTGAGTTACAGACAGAGCTCAAAAAGGTAAAATCTTTGATGATTCCATCATACACGATTGAGTTGCGAAAACTTCTCGATAGGTATCCTCCATCTGAACTGAATTCTTTCGGATTAAAGAATATCTTGCTAGTTGTTATGGAAGAATTAAAGGAGTCTCTTTCTGTTGTCGGCAACATGATAAAGGGTGGTGGTCGCGATTATGGGGTCGAATCAATCTTTTCTAATTGGAATCTAAATCTCTTCGATATTAACGATCTCATAAGTCTCATACCAAATCCCATCAATCAAATCACTTTTTCGATAAATACGAGACTTTTAAGTCATACAAGTAAAGAGATCTATTCATTGATAAGAAAAAGAGAAAGGGTTTATGGTGCTTGGATTGATGATAAAATAGAATCCTTCCTCTCTACCTCTGTGGCTATTGATGATTGCGACAGAAGCAACTTGCTTCAGTTCTCCACCCTCACCTTAACGAGGGAAAAAAGGATTGATCAAATTCTATTGAGTCTGACTCATAGTTCAAAGAATGTCTCTGGTTTTCAAATGATTGAACAACCGGGAGAAATGTACTTACGACACTTAGTTGACCTTCAGAAGAAGTATCTACTGGGTTATGAGTTCAATACATTCTCGTTAGCAGAAAGACGAATATTCCTTGCTCATTATCAGACAATGACTTATCCACAAACCTCATGTGGGGTTAATGGTTTTCATTTCCCATCTCATGAAAAACCCTTTTCGCTCCGCTTAGACCTATCCCCCCCTAGGGGTATATTAGTAATAGGTTCTATAGGAACTGGACGATCCTATTTGATCAAATCCCTAGCGACAAATACCCACTTTCCCCTTATTACGTTAGAGATGGAAGCGCGCTCCTCCTGGCCTTTTTTCCAACATTTGGATGAGATCTATGGTGACCAGTTGGAGTATGTGTATGACGATACTAGTCTTAGTGTGGAGGTGGAGGAAGAGGAGGATACTACCTGGGGTATTGAGGAGTTCAGTCTTCCTGATACTCAGGAGGATGGTGAGATTGAGGATCAGGCTGAGATGGATACCAGACGTGATCTTGATGGTATTGAGTATACGCATGCTATTGAGGATATGATTGGTGTGGGGATTTCTGTTGATGCTCAGTTAAATTGTTTACCTGAGTCCATTCTCATCAACGAAATTGAGGGTCATGATGTGGATGAGCTTGACGAGGCAGAGACGGAGTTGTGGGAGTTAGCGATGGAGGAGTGGGATCGGCACCTACTTGGTATCTCCCTTCAATTCGCATTAGTAAGAGCAATGACTCCTTGCATATTATGGATTCCAAACGTTCATGATGTGTATCATGAGGAAAGTGCAACCCTAGCCGGATTACTGAATTCTCTCTCTGGGGATTGTGAAGGACGTTCTACTAGAAATACTCTAGTTATTGCTTCGACTCATCTTCCCAAAAAAGTGGATCCCGCACTAATAGCTTCAAATAGATTCAATACATGCATTAAGATACGCAGGCTTGTTAGTACACAAGAACGAGAGCGCTTTTTCACTCTTTCATATACTAGAGGCTTTCACTTGGAAAAGGAAATGTTCGAGACGAATGGATTCAGGTCTATAACCACACAAGATCTTACAGCACTTACCAATGAGGCCCTATCGATTTGTATTACCAAAAAAAATTACATTCTAGACACTAATACAATTCGATTTGCTCTTCATAGGCAAACTTCGGCTGTGGAATCCCGGCCAATCTCGATTTCGGATCATGGGATCCTTTTCTATCAGACAGGAAGGGCTCTTGCACAAAATCTATTTATAAGTCAAGGCCTCATAGATCCTATCTCTGTATATATCAAGAAGAAGTCGTGTAACGACGACGGTTATTCATATTTGTACAGATGGTACTTCGAGCTTGGAACGAGCATGAAGAGGTTAACGATACTTCTGTATCTTTTGAGTTGTTTTGCCGGATCGGTCGCTCAAGACCTTTGGTCTTCAACTGGGTCCGATGACAAAACGGAGATTTTTTCTTATGGACTTCTTGAGAATGATTCTTATCTAGCTCAGGGTCTATTAGAACTAGAAGGCGCTCTGGTGTCCTCACGGACAGAAAAAGCTTGCAGTCGGTTTGATAATGATCAAGTCACACTCTTTTTTTGGGCCGAACCAAGCTTAGATAGAATACAAAATGGATTTTGTTCTATCTTTGAACAAGAGGGAGAAGAAGGAGCCCCTGGCCTAGAGAAGCCTTTAGTCACTCACATAGTTTCGGCTCCTAGAATATGGAACCCTTGGCTCATTCTCTTTGATTGGATCGATATCGAAGAGGCTGAGCGTAAAGAGGAAGAGCGTAAAGAGGAAGAGGCTGAGCTTCAGGATGAAGGGGCTGAGCTTCAGGATGAAGGGGCTGAGCGTAAAGAGGAAGAGGCTGAGCTTCAAGAGTTTCAAGATCTTGAAGATCCTCAAGATGAAGAGGGTGGACTTCAAGAGCTTCAAGGTCTTGAAAAGGAAGGGGCCTATCTTTATCGAAAGGCTCTTGAGCTTCAAGCTCAAGAGGATGAGCTTCAAAAGTATAGTACGGGGTTCTTCGAGAGTGGAATCATGAAGTATCCGACACGAAATCGATTTCGATTTTTTACAGAAAAAGGCTTTTTTCAAGGAAGCCAATTTATTTGGGACCCCGCGGATTCACTCTTTTCCCTACTCAAAGAGCAGGCCCTTAGCTTTGTGTTTTCGCATCCAGAGTTCTTTGCAGATGAAGAGATCTCAAAAGAAGGGCTTCTTGCTTTGACTGTCCAAAGACGTCCTTTCTCCGCCAGTTCCCACTGGTTTATCAAGAAGAGGCAAGAAAGGTATTTCGAATTCTTGATTCATCGCGAGAGATGGCTTAGAACGAACAGTTCATTATCTAATGGATCTAAGACTCAGACTCTATTTGAGAGTTATCAGTACTTAGCAAATATCTTCCTATCTAACGGAAGGCTATTGGATCAAATGACAAAGACATTGCTGAGAAAAAGATGGATTTTCCCGGATGAAATGAAAATGCAAATTGGATTCATGTATACAGGAGAAGGGTTTCCCATTACTTAGCCGGAAAGATATGTGGCCATGAAATAGGGATTAAGTGGAACAGAATTGACTGAGTGGTGGAGTCGTGGTAAAGGCCTCTTTCTTCCATATTGTTCCGTGGAGCTAAGGTCCACGGAACAATTCCAAATAACGAACCATCGGTTTAACTGAATAACTAACTAAAAGAGTTAGAGCTTTTTCTTCGTCTCAGGTCGACGGATCTCCTCAATTGGAAGATCCCCTATATGGATAATACAGATTCCAGTTGACCCAGCTTCATTCAAATTGTTTTGTACCGAAGCAAAGATAGCCACGGGGCGGTTCGTCCTATTCAGAGATTTAGGACCAAGAAGTACTCGATTCTCTTTCGGATAGGCCCGGAAAGGAGAACGAGGGCTGGAATGCCAACAGGTGTATATTATTGAATTCACCCGACCGGATAGTACCCATTTTCGGAACGTCCCAGTGGCAAAGTCACTAAATGGGGTAAGGTAAGTCGCTAATCCCTAAAACGGACTAGGTACTTTATCCGTTGGGATACGGGCGGGCTTTTTACTAGAGTTTTCTATTCTCTCAATCTACCCTTGAGAGATTCCTGTTGAAGTATATACAGGGGGGGGTGGGTGCAGGGCGGACGATTTAAAAGTGGACTCTCTATTCATTAGAGAGAATGGATCACCACGATCTTCTATTGAATTGCTCAATCAATGAACATTCCGAATATTATGCCTTGAAGAGGATTCGAACCTCCACGCTTTTTAGCACGAGATTTTAAGTCTCGCGTGTCTACCATTTCACCACCAAGGCATCTTTAAAGTGAATTTTCTTTCATGAATATGATATCTATTCTTGAATTGCTCATTCAATGAGCATTCTGAATATTATGCCTTGAAGAGGACTCGAACCTCCACGCTTTTTAGCACGAGATTTTGAGTCTCGCGTGTCTACCATTTCACCACCAAGGCATCTTTAAAGTGAATTTTCTTTCATAAATATGATATCTATCTAGTATCATGTATGGAATATATGACAAAGGTTGATTGCTGGAGTCTTTCTGTTG